AAGAATCTACAGCTCTTCGCGAATGTATGACTTTGGGCATTCCAACGATTTGTTTAATCGATACAAATTGTGACCCGGATCTAGCAGATATTTCGATTCCAGCAAATGATGACGCTATAGCTTCAATTCGATTAATTCTTAACAAATTAGTATTTGCAATTTGTGAGGGCCGTTCTAGCTATATACGAAATTCTTGATTAATAATAAGATAAGTAAATCATTTTTGGAACTCCATAGAATAGATTTATTGAATCGGTTACTATTTCTGAATCGCACAAAAGAGATAAAAATAACCGAGGATATTATGTAATTAGTTGGGTTGGTATTCAAAATATCCAATGAAAGTATGCAAGTCGAAAACGAGATGGTTGAATCAAAATAATTCCTTTTAAAGTTCTATTTCTTTCAGAGGTTAATATGAATGTTTTATTATGTTCCATCAACACACTAAAAGAGTTATACGATATATCCGGTGTGGAAGTAGGCCAACATTTCTATTGGCAAATAGGAAGTTTCCAAGTCCATGGCCAAGTACTTATTACTTCTTGGGTTGTAATTGCTATCTTATTAGGTTCAGCCATTATAGCTGTTCGTAATCCACAAACCATTCCGACTGACAGTCAGAATTTCTTTGAATATGTACTTGAATTCATTCGAGACGTGAGCAAAACGCAGATTGGAGAAGAATATGGTCCATGGGTTCCATTTATTGGAACTATGTTTTTATTTATTTTTGTTTCGAATTGGTCAGGGGCTCTTTTACCCTGGAAAATCATACAGTTACCTCATGGGGAGTTAGCCGCACCCACAAATGATATAAATACTACTGTTGCTTTAGCTTTACTCACGTCAGTAGCATATTTCTATGCGGGCCTTACAAAAAAAGGATTAGGTTATTTCGGTAAATACATTCAACCAACCCCAATCCTTTTGCCCATTAACATCTTAGAAGATTTCACAAAACCCTTATCGCTCAGTTTTCGACTTTTTGGAAATATATTAGCTGATGAATTGGTAGTTGTTGTTCTTGTTTCTTTAGTACCTTTAGTGGTTCCTATACCTGTCATGTTCCTTGGATTATTTACAAGTGGCATTCAAGCTCTTATTTTTGCAACCTTAGCTGCGGCTTATATAGGCGAATCCATGGAAGGTCATCATTGATTAGTTTTCGACATAGTCTTTTGTTTTTAGCTTAGCCTGACGGCATGTCTGCGTGTCTCAAAGTAATCCACTTAGACTTAGGGAAGAAAAATATACAAATAAAATAAGGTCTAAATAAAGTATATACAATCTAGAGTAATAGTAAAAAAAATATTACGATATAAGGAATTGTAAAAAAAAAAAAAGGAAAGAGATCTTTTAGATCTTTTTCCTCAAATTCCTGTTTGGTCGATTTATACCACCCTACAATCAATATTCCCTTTATATGGTTTTGTTCATTCAATTCCAATATTAAATATTAGTTTAGTATATTAGTGGGTTTATTAAATATTAGTTTATTAGGTAGTATATTAGGAGTCATAATCTAAGTAAGACTTCTTATGGTATCTGTTTACGACGTACGATTAAAAAAAAAAGAAGGTATAGAGAATGATTCTCATTTCAGTTGATTTCATTCAATTCACCGATTGACCAAAAAAATTAATAAATAATAAATTACATGAACTTCGATCAATTCAATCCTGATATTTCTATGCAATGATTAGGCCTAACGAATTTGTCAGTTAGATTGATTGTACCCATGTGGGATAATGATAACTAAAAAAAGAAGATAAGGGTTTACAAAAAAGGAGATTTATAAAAAAAGGGTTGGTTAGAGGAGGAAAAAAAGGGGGGGGTTCGAACTAGATGTATGTAATCTAATCGTTATAAGACATGCCTTGCGTATGTTTCGAAGAATGATTCTAGAATCCGACTGAATCTAAGATGCGAATAGTTGGTTTACGTTATGGGGGAAAGACATGTATATGTGATATTCGATATTAACTAGGTATATATGAACTAAAGATATATCTAATTTGCCCTACTATTGTGAATTTAGATAGGGATTCCAATAGAAGTCCTTCCGTTTCGACTGTTATTTTTTGTTTATTGAATTGAATGAATTTAAATCACGAAAAAGAACAAAGAATTCAAACCAAAGAAAGAATAGTTCGGAAAAAAAAAAATAAAAAAGAAAGAACTGGCCGAACAAAAGTCGTATGGATTAACAAAAATTACGTGATAGGAAAATATCGAAGCAGTTCTGATGCTTCAAGAATATTATTATTTCAATTCGGGTTTTTTAGTTACTTTGAATGGATAAATCTTAGCGATGGAATAAGTAAGTCATAATTCATTGGTTGATTGTATCATTAACTATTTCTTTCTTTATTTTTTTTTTGCGAGGAACTTATCATGAATCCACTGATTTCTGCCGCTTCCGTTATTGCTGCTGGATTGGCTGTCGGGCTTGCTTCTATTGGACCTGGGGTTGGGCAAGGTACTGCTGCGGGTCAAGCTGTAGAAGGGATCGCCAGACAACCAGAAGCAGAGGGAAAAATACGAGGTACTTTATTGCTTAGTCTGGCTTTTATGGAAGCTTTAACAATTTATGGACTGGTTGTGGCATTAGCGCTTTTATTTGCGAATCCCTTTGTTTAATCCTAAAAATATTTTTGTTTTTCTTTTTTAGTTCCTTGGATTTGATGCTCTTGCTTTTTCGAATTATATGAAGATTTCACTCCTACAATTTCTTATTCGTTGTGACAACAACCCTTGGACAGGACTGATTTGAGGATGAGGAATTCAATTAGCCGATCAACTCGCTTTCTTCTCTTAGTCTAATGGAACTTTTTTTAGGAAGTATTGCAACAAACGAGAAATTTTATTTTGCAACTGACATAATACCCGGTACCTAATTCTAATAAGTATCATTCTTATTGGAAATTTCCACTTATTGGAAATTTCCAATTGAAAAAAAAAATCCATTTACATCTATAAATCAATATATATTTTTTTTACTTTTTTACTTTATAATACTCTATTTAATTCTATTTAATTTAGAAAAATAATAGAATCAAAAAAATATAGATAATTAGTCTATCTATAAGAATAAGAAAGAGGAGATCATATGAAAAATGTAACCGATTCTTTCCTTTCCTTGGGTTATTGGCCATTCGCCGGGAGTTTCGGGTTTAATACCGATATTTTAGCAACAAATCCAATAAATCTAAGTGTAGTCTTTGGTGTATTGATTTTTTTTGGAAAGGGAGTGTGTGCGAGTTGTTTATTTCAAGAATAGGCTGGATCCAACCAACTGCACTTTTTTTCGTTATAACTCGAAAAGGTGCACGATTCCGCGAATTACTTCTGAATAAATTAATAAATCATATTTAAGAACCATAGCATTTCGTGATTCATTGGTAAATCTACTTTGATTCTCTATCAACCAATAATGTGGGACCGTTAACAGGGTTAAAGCTAAATCGTTTGAAGTCCAGATGCAGCGTGGTACTCTTTCTACTACTATGTTAATACAGAATATGGTAATACAGAAATGGTTTCAAAGAGTTGGAATTTTTTTTTTTTTCGATATAAAACACTCATGTCGATAAAAAAATGATTTGAACCCGTTATTTGTATTTGATTTTTTTTAATTGGAAAAATTGATATTTCACCCCCCCCCTTTTTTTTATCTTTTTTATCCAATGCTGAATCGATGACCTATGTATAAAGTAAGAAGAATTCTTTGGATTTGAAGAAAAAAAACAACTTTGCTGACAATTATTTGTTTGGTCAGAAGAGTCCTCCGAATATTATGTTCTTGGATTAGTGATCAGTTTCTATACTTTCACGAATATGAATAGAGAAGAGAGGATAGGCTCATTCCATTAAAAAAAGCTAGGGAGCTTCCCCCATACATAAGATAAGTAATTGAGCGTGAGAGCCAAATGAATTGAAAGATTCATGTTTGGTTCGGGAAGGGATTGTGGAAGTTTTGAAATGAATAGAAAGATAATCTACTTTCATTAAGTGATTTATTAGATAATCGAAAACAGCGGATCTTGAAGACTATTCAAAATTCAGAAGAACTACGCGAGGGGGCCGTGGAACGGCTGGAAAAAGCCCGGGCCCGCTTGCGGAAAGTAGAAATGGAAGCGGAGCAGTTTCGAGCGAATGGCTACTCTGAGATAGAACGAGAAAAATTGAATTTGATTAATTCAACTTATAAGACTTTGGAACAATTAGAAAATTACAAAAATGAAACCATTCATTTTGAACAACAAAAAGCTATTAATCAAGTTCGACAACGGGTTTTCCAACAAGCCTTACAAGGAGCTCTAGGAACTCTGAATAGTTGTTTGAACGACGAGTTACATTTACGTACCATCAGTACTAATATTGGCATGTTTGGAACGATGAAAGAAATAAAGGGTTAGTCTTTCTACTGCAGGCATTATTTTTCTTTCAAACAAAAATAAAGAATTAAGAAACACTCATGGTAACTATTCGAGCAGATGAAATTAGTAATATTATCCGTGAACGTATTGAGCAATATAATAGAGAAGTAAAGATTTTAAATACCGGTACTGTACTCCAAGTAGGCGACGGCATTGCTCGTATTTATGGTCTTGATGAAGTAATGGCAGGGGAATTAGTAGAATTTGAAGAAGGTACGATAGGCATTGCTCTGAATTTGGAATCAAATAATGTCGGTGTTGTATTAATGGGTGACGGTTTGATGATACAAGAGGGAAGTTCTGTAAAAGCAACAGGAAGAATTGCTCAGATACCGGTAAGTGAGGCTTTTTTGGGCCGTGTTATAAATGCCCTGGCTAAACCTATTGATGGTCGAGGTGAAATTTCAGCTTCTGAATCCCGGTTAATTGAATCTCCCGCCCCGGGTATTATTTCTAGACGTTCGGTATATGAGCCTCTTCAAACAGGACTTATTGCTATTGATTCGATGATTCCTATAGGACGTGGTCAGCGAGAATTAATTATTGGGGACAGGCAGA